CATTTTTATCCAAACATTAATTGGTCGTGTCTTATCGGATGATATATATATGGGTTCACGATGCATTGCCACTCGAAATCAAGATATTGGGATTGGGCTTATTAATCGATTTATAACCTTTCGAACACAACCAATATTTATTCGAACCCCCTTTACTTGTAGGAGTACATCTTGGATCTGTCGATTATGTTATGGGCGCAGTCCGACTCATGGTGATCTGGTCGAATTGGGCGAAGCCGTAGGTATTATTGCAGGTCAATCTATTGGAGAACCCGGCACTCAATTAACATTAAGAACTTTTCATACTGGCGGGGTATTCACAGGGGGTACTGCAGAACATGTACGAGCCCCCTCTAATGGAAAAATTCAATTCAATGAAAATTTGGTTCATCCAACACGTACACGTCATGGGCATCCCGCTTTTCTATGTTCTATAGATTTGTATGTAACTATTGAAAGTGAAGATATTCTTCATAATGTGACTATTCCATCTAAAAGTTTTCTGTTAGTTCAAAATGATCAATATGTAGAATCAGAACAAGTAATTGCTGAGATTCGTGCGGGAACATCCACTTTAAATTTTAAAGAGAGAGTTAGAAAACATATTTATTCTGATTCCGAGGGAGAAATGCATTGGAGTACCGATGTGTATCATGCACCTGAATTTACATATGGTAATGTTCATCTCTTACCAAAAACAAGTCATTTATGGATATTATCAGGAGGGCCGTGCAGATCCAGTCTAGCCTCCTTTTCGCTCCACAAGGATCAAGATCAAACGAGCGCCCATTCTCTTTCTGTCAAGCGAAGATCCATTTCTAATCTCTCATTGACTAATGATCAAGTGAGACATAAATTAGTTAGTTCGGGTTTTTATGATAAAAAAGAAGAGAGGAGTCTTGATTCTTCAGAATTTAATCGAATCCTATGCGTTGGTGATTCTAATCTTATAGATCTTGCCGTTCTCCACGAGAATTCAGATTTATTGGCAAAGAGGCGAAGAAACCGATTCACCATTCCACTCCAATGGATTCATCAAGAACGAGAGAAGGAACGGATCCACCCTTCAGGTATTTTGATTGAAATACCTATAAATGGAATTTTCCGTAGAAATAGTATTCTTGCTTATTTCGATGATTCTAGATACAGCAGAAAGAGCTCGGGAATTACTAAATATGGGACTCTAGAAGGGCATTCAATGGTCAAAAAAGAGGATTTGATTGAGTATCGAGGAGTCAAGGAATTTAGGCCAAAATACCAACTTCAAATGAAAGTAGATCGGTTTTTTTTCATTCCGGAGGAAGTGCATCTCCTACCTGGATCTTCTACCATAATGGTACGGAATAACAGTATCATTGGGGTAGATACGCAAATCACTTTAAATATAAGAAGTCGAGTAGGCGGGTTAATCCGAGTGGAAAGAAAAAAAAAAAGAATGGAAGTGAAAATATTTTCTGGAGATATCCATTTTCCCGGAGAGACAGATAAGATATCTCGACACAGTGGCATCTTGATACCTCCAGGAATAGTAAAAAAAAATAACAAAGTATCCAAAAAATTGAAAAATTGGATATATGTCCAACGGATCACACCGACCAAGAAAAAGTCTTTTGTTTTGGTTCGACCTGTAATCACATATGAAATAACGGACGGTATAAATTTAGAAAGACTTTTTCCCCTGGATCTATTGCAGGAAAGGGAGAATTTACAACTTCAAGTTATTAATTATATTCTTTATGGAAACGGCAAACCCATTCGGGGAATTTCTGACACGGGTATTCAATTAGTTCGGACTTGTTTCGTATTGAATTGGGAGCAAGACAAAAAAATTTCTTATATCGAAGAGGCCCGCGCCTCCTTTGTTGAAATACGGACAAATGGTTTGATGCGAGATTTTCTAAGAATTGACTTAGTCAAATCCTCTATTTCGTATACTCGAAAAAGAAATGACCTTTCAGATTCCGGATTGATCCCTAATAATGGATCAGATCGAACCAATATCAATCCATTTTCTTCCACTTTTTTGTATTCCAAGATACAGATTCAACAATCCCTTAACCAAAATCACGGAACTATTCATACGTTATTGAATAGAAATAAGGACTGCCAAGCTTTGATAATTTTGTCATCATCCAACTGTTTTCGAATGGGTCCGTTCAATGATGTAAAATCATTCAATGTGATAAAAGAATCAATAAAAAAAAATGACCTAATGCCAATTAGGAATTCGATGGGCCCCTTAGGAATAGCTTTTAAAATTGCGAATTTTTATGCATTTTCCTGGTTGATAACTTATAATAATATCCCCCTAACTAAAACTACATATTTAAAATTTGACAATTTTAAACAGACTTTTCAAGTACTTAAATATTATTTAATGGATGAAAATAGGAAAATTTATAATACCGATCCATGTAGTAACACCTTTTTTCATCCATTCAATTTGAATTGGTATTTTCTCCATTACAATTATTGTGAAAAGACATCTACAAAAATAAGT